ACAAAAAAACGAAAAGGAAGATTTGAGTATTATTAATTTTAAATTCAATTAATAGCCATAACTAAAACTAATAAAATGGCTATAACTAATCATTCCTTTAATTTAGAATTAGAAGAGAATTAAAAATCAAATTATTTATTAATTAAATATGAAATTATTTCGAATTATATATAATAAATAATAAGATTGTAATATACAATAAATATAGAAATAGCAATAAATATAGAAATAGAATAAGATTCTAAACTAATTACATTACTTTACTCGATTTTATTTAAAATGAAATATTAAAATATATTTTCTATATATCAAATATATATGAAATATAATAAAATTATGTAATAAAAAATAGTAAACATAGAATAGTAAAAAAATCTTACCATCTAATTAAGCTAATTAAGATATTTATTATTGATAAACATATATTTGAGAAATAGATCAAAATTTTATATCGCGATATTTAATAATATCGCTATATTAATAGATATGTTCTATAATATTCAAATATCCAATATGTTTGGAAATTCGAAAATTCTATTTTCTATTCTTCCTTATTTTTGATATTTCTATTTTTCTATATATCATATTTCTTATGAATTTCTATTTTTCTATATATCATATTTCTTATGAAATAGCTAAGAATGAGCAGTTAATATCTCAGTAGTTTACTAAATTAGTATACGTGTACAATTTATGTTATGTGAGCCCGCTTAGCTCAGAGGTTAGAGCATCGCATTTGTAATGCGATGGTCATCGGTTCGATTCCGATAGCCGGCTTTTCTCCGTTTGTTTGATTTTTTATTTTTTACATAATTGATAATGTGAAATCAAAGCGAAAAACTTCTTTCCCTTTTCCCAAGGGTCACCCTATCATCTCGTAGGAACTTCCAATTATGAATAAAAATGGGATTGGAGGAGTTCGGTCTCTGTAGAACAAATCAATCAAGAAAAGAACCCTGAATTTTTTTTTTATTATTATTTTAAATTTTAAATTCTTTTTATTTATATTTATATAATACAATTATATAATACAATTATTTAGAATTTATATAATACAATTATTTATATATTTATATACAATAAGGTCCGGATATTGATACAATTCCTCTAATTATTCTTTGTAATACAATACTTCAGTAAATTTCGATTAATTTATCATATTTTAGTTTAGTTTTAATTTTGTTTTATGAAATTTCATAAAAAATAAGGAGTCTTTATGTCACGTTACAGAGGGCCTCGTTTCAAAAAAATCCGTCGTCTGGGGGCTTTACCGGGACTAACTAGTAAAAAGCCTAGAGCCGGAAGCGATCTTAGAAACCAATCGCGCCCCGGAAAAAAATCTCAATATCGTATTCGTTTAGAAGAAAAACAAAAATTGCGCTTTCATTATGGTCTTACAGAACAACAATTACTTAAATACGTTCGTATCGCCGGAAAAGCCAAAGGATCAACAGGTCAGGTTTTACTACAATTACTTGAAATGCGTTTGGATAACATCCTTTTTCGATTGGGTATGGCTTCGACTATTCCTCAAGCCCGCCAATTAGTTAACCATAGACATATTTTAGTTAATGGTCGTATAGTAGATATACCAAGTTATCGCTGTAAACCCCGAGATATTATTACAGTGAGGGATGAGCAAAAATCTAGGGCTCTGATTCAAAATTATCTTGATTCATCCCCCCGCGAGGAGTTGCCAAACCATTTGACTCTTCACCCATTCCAATATGAAGGATTCGTCAATCAAATAATAGATAGTAAATGGGTCGGTTTGAAAATAAATGAATTGCTAGTTGTAGAATATTACTCTCGTCAGACTTAATCCCAACTAAAATAACAAGGGTTCGGACAATTTTGACCTCTCCATTTTGGCTTAAGTAAAGGGACCCGGGGTAAGTAAGGTAAGGGGTTTGATCTGGGGATTTTGATCTCATTCATGTATCATAGATCGGTAGGGGATTTTCATTCCTTGTCCATTTTGCCCAGTATTTTTCGTACCACAGAAGATTTGGATTAGTAATACATAATCGATATCAAAGAAAAGAAAGGTCTAACTGTTGGAGTATACATTCTTATTTGATGCATTGCAATCAGTAACATTGGTGAATTAGGTGAAGAGTACGGAAAGAGAGGGATTCGAACCCTCGGTAAACAAAAGTCTACATAGCAGTTCCAATGCTACGCCTTGAACCACTCGGCCACCTCTCCTACATAATGATTATGGCCAAAAAACCGAGTTAATAGTGAGTAATTCATATTATTTTGGATAGGTATCTACATTGAATTAAAATTATTAAAAAATTGAACTCTAAAAATAGAAAACTTTTCATCAAAGACAAATCCTTCCGCATAAATCTTTTTTGTGAAAAATTGTAAAATAAAGATATATCTATTCATGTTTGCGAAGATGGGGTTTCCGCCCTTTCTAATATTTATACCGGATTTAATCTCTCAATTGAAACGAATTCAACGATTGATCCATTTTTTTAGACTGTGTTTA